ACAACAACGATTAATTACTATTGCTATAAAACAAGCTCGTATTTTATCTTTGTTACCTTTTCTCAATAATGAGAAACAATTTGAAAGAACCGAGTGGACCTCTAGAACTACTGGTCTTAGAACCCGAAATAAATAGGCTTATTCTTTGTTCACTTGAATAAGAATTCAAACCCGAACTCAAACGCGGATTGGTGTTTTGTTCTACAAATCCGAGAATCCATATTTTATTATCGTGTCGTAAGAAAAAAAAACGAATAAAAAAAAAAATTTTTTTTTTATTGAACGTGTTCATTCATTTTGACTACTTTGGCATATTTTCTCATAGTCATTTCGACTCCACCTTCCCGGAGTTCAATCTCCGGGGAACTCCCTTTAGATTATTCCGGTGTATTCTTTCCGATCTACTTCTTTTCTGATTTCGTTGGAAATCATATAAAGACAATTCCTATTTGATATAGCTATTTGGGCCAATATTTTACGATTAAGAAGTAACTGTCTCTTGTATAGATCATGTATGAATTTACTATAACTATAGGATACTCCCCTTTGCCGAATTATTGCGTTTATCCGAGTTATCCACAAACGACGAAAATTTCTCTTTTGCTTATCCCTATCTCGATGAGCCGAAACCAAAGCTCTTATTTTCTGTTGAGTAATAGTTCGAGTAAGTCTTGAATGAGCCCCTCGAAAGCTTGATGCAAATAAACGAATTTTTGTTCTACGTCTCCGAGCTATATATCCGCGTTTAATTCTGGTCATTGAATAAATAAAACTTTGACAAATAACTAATTGATTTCTTTTCTTTCAGTTATTCTTTTCCTTCGTCCCGGTCTATTAATAACCAAACGGATTTTTCCAATGTATAAAATATAAATTCCAATGGCTTTGGCTACTATAACCTTCCCGACCACTATTTTTTCTTTTTTTAGGTATTTTACTGCGAAATACGAAAGAAATAAGAAATTTTCTTTTGCTACTTTTGCTAGGTGTCAAAAAAATAAATAGAAAGAAAATGGATAAAGAAATAGTGGGTTCCATCGTTTCTATGGTTATTTCTTAAACGGTGAGGTCTTCTCTATACACCGGAGCCTTTACTTCACTTCATTTAATCAATCTTATTGGTAACTTGTATAGTTCACACCACACTCTTTGGCTCTACCCATGAATTATCCAGTAATAGGTCTTTCACAACGAGACCCACCTATACAGTAACGGTATTTAATTATGAAAGTTAGCTCGGTAGCTGACCCTCGGAGTCCGTTCTTGACCGAGTGGAAACTTCATTTTTATGTTTTTTTTATTTTCATAAAATTTTCTCCGCTTAATGGATAACCATTTGCTACCAATGGAGAATTGCTTCTCATCTTAAATAATTGGATTTTCACCAATGAAAACCATAAACTTCATACACAATAAAGGGATCAATTTGCTTTTTTTTTTATTTAAATAGTGAATGGAGTTCCGTCTTCCATCCTATCCTATTCACCGGTACGGATCATTCATACTGGAAAGCGGTTTTCTTGCTTTTTTTGTACCAGCTCATGATCTAAACGAGTCGCACATACACCCTAGTACATGTTCCTCGACGCTGAGGACATCCCCGAAGAGCGGGGGATTTCGTGACATTTCGAATTGGCTGTCTTGTATTTCTAATAAGTTGTTTAATAGTTGGCATGTTGAATCATATACATAATGGGCTGGTTTAGATTGATCCTAACCGGATTATTATGAATTTTTTATAATTTTTTCTATTTAATATTAATAGAATTTAATAGATAATAGAATCTCGGAGATATAATCCCAAATCGAAGATTTCCACAAAATCCAACTTTTTTATTCAACTGCTACAAGATCAACAATTCCGTAAGCTTGGGCTTCTGTTGCTGACATAAAAACGTCTCTTTCCATGTCTTCAGATACAACCCATAATGGTTTGCCCGTCCTTTGTACATAAACCCTTGTGATGGTTTCGCGCAGTTTCAACAGTTCTTCCGCTTCCAGGATAAATTCTCCCGTTTGCGCCTCATAAAAAGAACTAGCAGGTTGATGGATCATTACCCTGATGGTAGAGGGTTTCTCTATCTGGTGTGATGAAACGAGCAGAAAAGAAAGATAAAGACTAATAGGAAAAAAGATAGAATTCAACAACCGTACGGGCATCGTTTTTTGTGCATTGCATACGGCTCTACAATCAAATTGATTCTTACTTTCCATTCACATTTAAGAAAGATAAAAATAGAATCTATCAGCCCCGGATGGTTAAATAAATGATCAAATTGCCACCCTTCTTTTCGGAGTAGTTAAAAAATACTATGATGGCTCCGTTGCTTTCTATTTTCAAATGGATTTTTTTCTTTGATTAAGCAATCCCAAAGTTTCTTTTTGATCCAACCAGGAAAAATCTTGTTTTTTTTTCGCACTCTTTTTTTATAACATAAATTTTTTATAACATAAATATAGTTAAGAGCCCTTCGGTGTGAAAACCAAAAAGTTTGTGACGCTAAACTGGACTCCCGATAGATAAAACAAAATCGGAAATACCTTTTATCTCATACTACTCTCTCGATACATAATCCAATCTTTTGAAAAAAAAATACAAAAATTTTGCATATCGAATTCGAAGTGCCATGCTATTATTACTTAATGTTCATATGGCGAAGGCATAGTTTTCTTTTTTCTCTCAAATTTAAAAACCTCATTGGCGCCAAGCGTGAGGGAATGCTAGACGTTTGGTAATTTCTCCTCCAACCAATATAAAAGATCCCATTGACGCGGCTAATCCCATGCATATTGTATGGACCTCTGGTCGAACAAATTGCATAGTATCATAAATAGCTACTCCAGGTATTACCCATCCACCAGGAGAGTTTATAAACAAATAAAGAGCTTTGGTATCATCCTCGATACTGAGATATACCATAAGCCCAATAAGTTGATTCGAGATCTCGCTATCTACTGCTTGGCCTAAAAAAAGTAATCTTTCTCGATAAAGTCGGTTGATTGGGGTTAAATTGTATCCCTTAGGAACCGTACATGCACCTTTTGATGCATACGGTTCAAAAAAAGAATCAATGTATAGATTCCAGTGCTCTTTCTTTTTTTTCCTATTCTTTTTTCTAGCAAGCAGGTTTTTTCCAACTTGGAACGAAAGGGCTTTTTTTTCTTCGATTTTTCAATAAACAAAAATTTCGACTTCTTTCTTCCTTATCCTTATAATAGAAAAAAGTAAATAAACTTATTGAATTAACTTTTCATTGATGTATTCTTTCATCGAGATTCAATCCAAATCACGATGGGGTTTTCTTGTTCCTGAGTGGGTCTCTTTCATCTTTTTAGGTTTATGCTCTACTCCGGGTAAAGATCCGCCCTCTTTTGATTTGCGCATCGCATATAGGACAAATCTTCTCATCACCATTTATTTTTGTTTTAACTTTACAAATAACAACAAGGAATCCTTTATGATACACGTAGTAATCATAGATCTATTTCCAATTGGGTTTTTTCTAAACGGAGCCTGGATACTTAATTTTTTTAGTCCAACCAAAGTCAACCATAAATTATTCTAATTGAAAATAGTACTATGAATCCCCCCAAACAATGGATTTCACGCTCCAATTTTTGGATGATTCAATTTATTTTTGGGCGAAAGAGAGGATATCTCGATCGAGGGAGAGAACGGGGAAATCCCATATGACCCAATATATCTGACAAGTCGCACTATACGTCAACCCAAGATGCATCTTCCTCTCCAGGACTCCGGAAAGGTACTTTTGGAACACCAATAGGCATGAATTGAAAGAAAAAAGAACTAAATACTATATTTCACTTTGATGTGGAAACGTAACAATATGGTTTTATTGTCGTTAGAATATTGTCTTTATCGTATTTATTTTATCCATAGAGTGGAAAAATGTGGAAAGAAAGACAAATAGTCCCTTCTAATGAGAAATACGGATAGACAGACACATTTACTCATAGAAAATGGTATAAACCCCCATTGCATATTGGTACTTATCGAGTATAGAATAAATCTGCTTCTCTTTTTTCCTACGAATAGAATAAATATTAACCTAACTCTTGTTAGGAACTAATCCACTCAACAAGGGAGGTCTATAGGATAGTGTCATAGTATAGTCTTTTCCAATGCAATAAAGTTAGGTAGTGTCTATTTTTCTTTGATAAAGAGGTGTTTTCCATGGGTTTGCCTTGGTATCGTGTTCATACCGTTGTATTGAATGATCCCGGCCGGTTGCTTTCCGTTCATATAATGCATACAGCTCTGGTTGCTGGTTGGGCGGGCTCAATGGCTCTGTATGAATTAGCAGTTTTTGATCCTTCTGACCCTGTTCTTGATCCAATGTGGAGACAGGGCATGTTCGTTATACCCTTCATGACTCGTTTAGGAATAACCAATTCCTGGGGAGGTTGGAGTATCACAGGAGGGACTGTAACGAATCCGGGGATTTGGAGTTATGAAGGTGTAGCTGGGGCGCATATTGTGTTTTCTGGCTTATGCTTTTTGGCAGCTATCTGGCATTGGGTCTATTGGGATCTAGAAATATTTTCTGATGAACGTACAGGAAAACCTTCTTTGGATTTGCCTAAGATCTTTGGAATTCATTTATTTCTCTCCGGGGTGGCTTGCTTTGGTTTTGGTGCATTTCATGTAACGGGCTTATACGGTCCTGGAATATGGGTGTCCGATCCTTATGGACTAACCGGAACAGTACAACCTGTAAATCCGGCGTGGGGCGTGGAAGGTTTTGATCCTTTTGTCCCGGGAGGAATAGCTTCTCATCATATTGCAGCAGGTACATTGGGCATATTAGCGGGTCTATTCCATCTTAGCGTACGACCGCCACAACGTCTATATAAAGGATTGCGTATGGGAAATATTGAAACCGTACTCTCCAGTAGTATTGCGGCTGTCTTTTTTGCAGCTTTTGTTGTTGCTGGAACTATGTGGTATGGGTCAGCAACTACTCCTATCGAATTATTTG